ATTATAACAAGTCACACACTCATATTCCAGAAATACAGAAAAAAGAAATTCCACGATCGAACTACCAAAAAAGAGTGGGCTAAAAAGCGGAGACCCACATACTTACTTTTTATTGAAAAGTTTATTTAGGGGTTGTGTTGTGAAGCGAATCTAATTCATTGAAATTCCGTCCAGTAAAATGGAAGAATTATAAATCTCCAAAATAATAGATAGGAATATCGCAAATAGAGCCATCGCGACACCCATCAAAGGCGTAGTTCCCCACCCAGGAGCCACTTTACCATATTCCGAATTCAATGGTTTCAATAAATCCCCTACAATAGTTCGTCTTGGACCAGATCTAGAACTATCCTCAACGGTTTGTGTAGCCATAAATCCTATTTTTTTTATTCAGTGAGATCTGTTGACTTTGTATACCATTCCATTGTAAATAAATGATCTTATCGTAGATCCATTGTGGTCTTGAAATTATATAATAATGGAAACAGCAACCCTAGTTGCCATCTCTATATCTGGTTTACTTGTAAGTTTTACTGGGTATGCCTTATATACTGCTTTTGGGCAACCCTCTCAACAACTAAGAGATCCATTCGAGGAACACGGGGACTAGTTGAAGTAATGAGCCTCACAATATTGTGAGGCTCGTTACTTCAATTGAGATAATGAGAAATCATTTCATCTTTTTAGTTGGAACTTTAGGTGGTTCGCGAAAAAAGATAGCGAAAAAAATTATTCCTAGAGTCGAGACTAAGAGGAATGTATAAACCAATGCTTCCATAGATTTGATTTCGGTTTACAATTATAGCTTCCATACCTGTTTAGTTGGGATCTTTTTCCGGATAAAAAAAAAAGACCAAAGACAAGAGTCAAAGAAACGAAAAGTCAGCAATCCGAATCAAGATTTATCCGGTACCCTACCTATGGCAAATCAAAAAATAAAGGCAAAAAGGAACAGAGCAATCTTGTATCAGACTACCTGTCTTCTTGTAGTAGGATCTCCAAGTTTTTGGAATGCCCCAAATTCTACTTGAGCATCTAAATCTGGGTCAATCCCAGCAAAGACATCTCTGAACAAGGTTCTAGCACCGTGCCAAATGTGTCCGAAGAAGAAGAGCAAAGCAAACGAAGCATGTCCAAAAGTAAACCAACCCCTTGGACTGCTACGAAAAACCCCATCGGATTTCAAAGTAGCACGATCTAATTCAAAAATTTCACCCAATTGAGCACGTCTAGCATATTTTTTCACAGCAGCAGGATCACTATAACTCACTCCATTGAGTTCACCGCCATAGAACTCAACAGTTACACCGACCTGTTCAACACTATACTTCGATTCTGCTCTTCTAAAAGGAACATCGGCTCTAACAATTCCGTCTCCGTCTACCAAAACAACCGGAAATGTTTCAAAAAAAGTCGGCATACGACGTACAAAAAGTTCGCGCCCTTCTTTATCTTTAAAAACAGGGTGTCCTAACCACCCAACAGCTATTCCATCCCCGTTGTCCATGGAACCCGCTCTGAATAATCCGCCTTTTGCGGGATTATTACCGATATAATCATAAAAAGCTAATTTTTCCGGAATTTTAGACCAAGCTTCTGATAAACTTTTATTTTCGGCTAGCCCGGCACCAACTCTTCGATATATTTCTTGCTGGAAGTATCCCTGATCCCATTGATAACGAGTGGGCCCAAATAATTCAATCGGGGTTGTTGCTGAACCATACCACATAGTTCCAGCAACAACAAAAGCTGCAAAAAAGACAGCAGCGATACTACTCGAAAGGACGGTTTCTATATTTCCCATACGTAATCCTTTGTATAGCCGTTGGGGCGGACGAACACTAAGATGGAATAGGCCCGCCAATATGCCCAATGTACCTGCTGCAATATGATGAGAGGCTATTCCGCCCGGAACAAAAGGATCAAACCCTTCGACACCCCACGCAGGATTTACAGATTGTACCCTTCCGGTTAATCCATAAGGATCGGATACCCATATTCCCGGACCATACAATCCTGTTACATGAAATGCGCCAAAACCAAAGCAAGCCACCCCTGAGAGAAATAAATGAATTCCAAAAATCTTCGGCAAATCTAAAGAGGGTTTTCCTGTACGTTCATCACAAAATATTTCTAGATCCCAATACACCCAATGCCAGATAGCTGCCAAGAAGCACAATCCAGAAAACACAATATGTGCTCCGGCCACACCTTCGTAACTCCAAATACCCGGATTTGTTATAGTCCCTCCTGTGATACTCCAACCCCCCCATGAATTGGTTATTCCTAAACGAGTCATGAAGGGTATAACGAACATACCTTGTCTCCACATTGGATCAAGAACAGGATCAGAGGGATCAAAAACTGCTAATTCGTATAGAGCCATTGAACCGGCCCAACCAGCAACTAGAGCTGTATGCATTATATGAACAGAAAGCAAACGACCGGGATCATTCAATACAACCGTATGAACACGATACCAAGGCAAACCCATGGAAATACCCCTTTATCAACGAAAAATAGACACTATCTAATTTTATTGCACTGAAAAAAACTATGCTATGGACCTCCCCTCAGGGGATTCCATTGGCGAAAGGATTAATATTTGGTCTATTCTTTTAGTAATAATGTAACAATTCTATTCGTAGGAACAAAAAGAAGCAGATCTATTCTATACTCGATAAGTACCAATACGCAATGGTGGATGGGAGTTGATCCTATGTTTATATGAGTGAATGTATACGGATTTGTTCATCATTCAAAAAACCTATTCGGAAGAATTTTCCTTTATTCACTCTGTCTTCCTTTTTTGTGAACTTATTCAATCTCTGTATAAAATATGCTAAAAGATAAAATCCGATAAAGGCCCATCTTATTTATTAAGACAATAAACCCGTTGTTACGCTTCCACATCAAAGTGAGCTTATAGTACTTAATTCTTTTTCTTTTAATGCCTATTGGTGTTCCAAAAGTACCTTTTCGAAGTCCTGGAGAGGAAGATGCATCGTGGGTTGACGTATAGTGCGACTTGTCAGATATATTGGGTCATATGGTATTTCCCCGTTCTCTCTCCCGATCGAGATATCCTCTCTTTCGCCCAAGACAGATTGATTGAATTATCAAAAATTTGGAGCGTGAAGTGCAATTAGATCTATTTTTGGGGGGGTATCCAGATTGATATTATCAATTAGAATAATTTATGGTTTGCTTGGTTGGACTGATAAAATGAAGTATCCAGGCTCCGCTTAGAAAAAACTAAATTTGGAATCTATCTATTTTATGATTACTACTTGTATCATATTCTATTTATAAATGGCATTGATATAAAACTGTTAATCAATCCAGTAATATGATGAATACGTTGGTTGAATATTTGGTTAAAAGCCCGAAATAAATTGAAAAAAAAAAAAAGAAGTCGTAGCAAAAAGACATGCTATTGGGGCATTTGTTCTATATGTGCAAATCCAAATCGGGCAGATCTTTACTCGGAGTAGAGCATAAACCTAAAAGAATTGAAGAAGACCATTCGGGAACAAGAAAATGACATCGCAATTTTAATTTTATCTCGATGAAACAAAACAATACATCAATGAAAAGTTAGTTCGATAAATTTAATGAATTGGTTTTTTATTTATTGAAATTTATAGTATAGATAAACGACCGCGGGCCAAAAGCCAAAACTCATATTTCTTGAAAAAGGGAAGAAAAAGCCCCTTCATTAGAAGTTAGAAAGAGTCCTCTAAAGAAGGCTAGAATCTAAACATTGATTCTTTTTTTCGCTATTTTTTTTTGAACCGTATGTATCAAAAGGTACCCGCACGGTTCTTAAGGGATACAATTTTATCCTAATCAACCGACTTTATCGAGAAAGATTACTTTTTTTAGGCCAAGAGGTTGATAGCGAGATCTCGAATCAACTTATTGGTCTTATGGTATATCTCAGTATAGAGGATGATACCAAAGATCTGTATTTATTTATAAACTCTCCCGGTGGATGGGTAATACCCGGAGTAGCTATTTATGATACTATGCAATTTGTGCGACCTGATGTACAGACAATATGCATGGGATTAGCCGCTTCAATGGGATCTTTTATTCTGGTCGGAGGAGAAATTACTAAACGTCTAGCATTCCCTCACGCTTGGCGCCAATGAGTTTTTTATTTGAGACAAAAAAGAAAACTATGCCTTCGCAATATAAAATATGAATATTAAGTAATAATAGCATGGCACTTTGAATTCGATATGAGAATTTTTTTTTATTGTTTTTTTTCTAAACCTAAACCATTAGATTATGTATCGAAAGAGTAGTATGAGATAAAAGGCATTTCCGATTTTATCTGATTTATCGGAGGCCTCTTTCAGCGTCACAAACTTTTTTGTTTTCACGACAGAAGACTCTTAATAATATTTCTGTTATGAAATAATACGAAATATTTATATTTATTTAAAAATTGAAAAAAAAAGAAACCTTGGGATTGCTGAATAACAAACGAAATAATAAAGCAACGGAACCATCATAGTATTTTTAAATTACTAAAAAAAGGAAGGGTGGTTATTGGATCATTTACTGATCTGGGTTTGATAGAGCCTCTTTTTTCTATTCCTTCGACGGAAGGTAAAAAAAATGAATTCCATTGTGGAGCCGTATGCAATGCACAAAGGATGCCTGTACGGTTGTTAATCCTATCTTTTTTTTATTATCTTTGACTCATCGTGCGAGATAGAGAAAACCTTTTATTAAATCATCAGGGTAATGATCCATCAACCCGCTAGTTCTTTTTATGAGGCACAAACGGGAGAATTTATCCTGGAAGCGGAAGAACTACTGAAGCTGCGCGAAACCATCACAAGGGTTTATGTACAAAGAACAGGCAAACCCTTATGGGTTGTATCCGAAGACATGGAAAGGGATGTTTTTATGTCAGCAACAGAAGCCCAAGCTCATGGAATTGTTGATCTTGTAGCGGTTGAATAAAAAATAGTAGGGATTTCACGCAAATCCGCAATTTTAGATTTTATCTTCTTACCGGGGGGGTTAATATAATCTTTTCTATTACTATTAATATAGAATATAGAAGTAATTCATAATCATCCGGTTAGGATTGATCTAAACCAACTCATTATGTATACAATTCAACATGCCAACTATTAAACAACTTATTAGAAACACAAGACAGCCAATCAGAAATGTTACGAAATCGCCCGCCCTTCGGGGATGCCCTCAGCGTCGAGGAACATGTACTAGGGTGTATGTGCGACTCGTTCAGACCATGGACCGGGACAAAAGAAAGTACAAAATTTTTCCCGTATCAGTGATCAGTACCAGTGAAGAGGATAGAATGAACGGAACAACCCCGTTCACTACCTAAAAATAAATAAAAAAGATTTATCGTATCCTTTTATTGTGTATCAAATTTATGGTTTCTATTGGTGAAAATCCAATCACCTCTATTTTCCATTTTAGATGAGAAAGAATCCCCCATTGGTAACAAATGCTTATCCATTAAGCAGAGGAAATCCTATTTAACCGAAAGATTATGGCCTTATTCTTCCAAGAGCGGACTAAGAGGGTCAGCTATCCAACAAATCTTCATAATTAAATACCGTTACTGTATAGGTGGATCTCGTTGTGAAAGACCGATTACTAGCAAATTCATGGGTAGAGCCAAAGAGGGTGAACTGTACAAGTTAACAATAACATTGATGAAATGAAAGAAGGAGCTCCGGTGTATAGAGAGGACCTCACCGTTTAAGAGGTAACCATAGAAACGAAGGAACCCGCTATTTCTTTATCAATTTCTATTTTTTTTTGATACCTAGTATCAATACAATTTCGTATTTTAAGGTAAAATCCCTAGAACAAAAAAAGAAATCGTGGTCGGGAAGGTTATAGTAGCAAAAGCCAGTGGAATTTTGATTTTATACATTGGAAAAATACGTTTTGTTATTAATAGACTCGGAAAGGAGAAAGGAATAACTGAAAGAAAGGAAATCAATTAGTTATTCATCAAAGTTGCATTTCATTTATTCAATGACTAGAATTAAACGAGGATATATAGCTCGGAGACGTAGAACAAAAATTCGTTTATTTGCATCAAGCTTTCGAGGGGCTCATTCAAGACTTACTCGAACTATTACTCAACAGAAAATAAGAGCTTTGGCTTCAGCTTATCGGGATAGAGGTAAGCTAAAAAGAAATTTTCGCCGTTTGTGGATCGCTCGAATAAATGCAGTAATTCGATATAATAAGGTATACTACAGTTATAGTAGATTCATACACAATTTGTACAAGAAGCAGTTGCTTCTTAATCGTAAAATACTTGCCCAAATCGCTATATTAAATAGAAATTGTCTTTATATGGTTTCCAATGAGATTAGAAAATAAAAAGATTGGAAAGAATCCAGCGGAATGTTTAAAATGGAGTTCTCTGGAGAATGAACTCCGAGAAGGTAGAGTAGAAATTAGTATGATAAAATATGATAATATGATAAAGTGTTCAAAATTAGCAAATATGTTCAATAAAAAAAGATTTATTCTTCTTCCCCGATTCTTTTTTTTCTTACGACACCACAATCAAATCGAGATTCTCGTCTTTTTAGAACAAAGCATCAATCCGTGGTTGAGTTTGGATTATAATTTTAATTCAATTGAAGAGTAAGCCTATTTATTCCTGGTTCTAAGACCTATAGTTCTAGCGGTCGACTCGCTTCTTTCAAATTGTTTCTCATTATTAAGAAAGGGTAACAAAGATAAAATACGAGCTTGTTTTATAGCAATAGTAATTAAGCGTTGCTGTTTTAAGGTCAATCTATTTACCCGTCTAGATAATATTTTTCCTTGTTCACTAATAAATCGACTAATTAAACTCATGTTTCTATAATCAATTCGATCCCCCGATTCAATCGGGGGCAAACGCCTACGAAAAGATCGTTTGGATTTAAGAAAGAGTCGCTTGGATTTATCCATGGTTTGTTTATTCCTTATCCCAAAATTCCCGAAAATCCTATTTCGATCGGATCTAAAATGATTTAGAATTAAGAAATAGGATTTGGTTTTTTTATATTTTAATATAAAATATGTCTAATATATGTAATTTTTCATCTTCCTTGGATTGGAAAAGGGTGACACACAGACGATCGGTTCCATCTATTTCTTTATCTCCCCATGAATCGTATGTTTGTAACAACGGGGACAGAATTTTCTCAATTCCAATCGACTAGGTGTATTGTGTCGATTCTTTTGAGTAATATATCTGGAAATGCCGATTGATTCCTTATTAACACCGTTTCGAACACAACGAGTACATTCCAAAATAACCGTTACTCGGGCATCTTTACCCTTGGCCATGAACCTCCCTTGGATTTTTTATTCACGCAACTCTTCCATTTTCCGATCCAAAATGAAGAAAAGAAGAAAGAAAAAAAAGAAGTTGGTAACTCGAAATAAAATTATGAAAGATTTCGTTGAAATCAAATTTATAGTAGTAATACAATGATTTCTAAATTTAGAATCGCAGTACAGTTTTTCGTTTAAGTATCTTGTATGATATTCTTGCCCTAGCCATCCCATTTTCTTTTCCGTTCTCACTCTTTTTTTTATTAATTCAATTGGAACCCGGCGCCGAGTCCGAGTTTGACTGAGGTTGAATCCACTTTTATTCTTTCTCTTTTCTAACTTATTCTAAGTCTAAAAACTCTAAAAAAAAATAAAAGAAGGGGAAGGGGATTAGTCACAGATATTTGATTGTTTTTCTAATCTTCTTCACCCCTTCCCAAGTCAATAACTAAAATGAAAAAAATGGGAATACCAAGGCATCTGGGAATAAACGATTGATCTCTATTAATAGACCCGCTAAAGACCCGAACCATAGAGTACTTACTACCGGTGCCACGGAGAGATATGTTTTTAGATCTCGCATTTTAAACCCTCCTACTTTAATAGTAATTTGTAATACATAGTGGTAATGTAATACGTAATGGTATTACATACGATTAAATGTATATATCGTTAATAACCACTTGTATTGTACGCGGAATTCCTAATTCAAATTGAAATGTACAACAATTCAATTCGGTAGATATTCCCCTTTTTATTAAAAAAAATATGTCCCTTTCCGCCTCAACATTCCCCCCAAATATTCATTTTTTTTTTACGGCGGATTTCATATTTATTATTTCATACATACGTATATAAGTCTTTTTATTATATTTTATATATGTTCTATGCTATGATATGAGACAAAAAAGAAGAAATGGCAAGATAATTTGTGTATACCAATGGAGGAAATAAATAAAAAATGTGGAAAACAAGACAGGGGTTCTCTACAATGACACTGTAGACCAATTGAAAGGGATGTAGCGCAGCTTGGTAGCGCGTTTGTTTTGGGTACAAAATGTCACAGGTTCAAATCCTGTCATCCCTACCTATTACTTATCTTCTGAACAGTAACGAGGAATCAATTGAGATCCATAAAAATTGAACATACATATACGGAATCAATCTTTTTTTTATTTAATTTTATGATATTCTATATCATAATATATGTATGCAAGGTATATTAGGGTAGGGTTGCATTTAGTTTGATAATAAATAAAGCGCTCTTAGTTCAGTTCGGTAGAACGTAGGTCTCCAAAACCTGATGTCGTAGGTTCAAATCCTACAGAGCGTGATTCGATTCTTGGTATTGTTAGATCAAAAATTACACAGAAATAATTGAACAGAAATAAAAATTGGACCTCCTATTTTTAGAAGGTCAATCTAAAAAAGATCTGTTAATTAATCAAAGGTCCAACTGATCACCACGTCTGTATTGTAAATATGCGGTTACAAATAATCCAGCCAAAGTAATAGGAATTAGACCTAATACGATTCCAAATAGAAAAACTTCAATCATTTCAATTTAGTTGAACGAGGAAAAGGAGAGGTAATATCTATCCTAAAAATATTAATCTGTATTGCCTATGAATCTCAATGACGACCAAGAATTGCAAATTCAATTGACAAGGTAAAGAACTCTAGAATATATGGAATAGCACAAAAAAGTTTCTTTTTTTGAATTGTGCATTCAATTAATTTCAATCAAATAAGTCGTATCTTGTTCAAACCGATAAATAGAGCTGAGGTTATAGTTAAAATTGCTAGTAGAAAACCGAAATAACTGGTTATAGTAGGCATGACGGGGCTAAATGAAATACGTTATTTTTATCCATATGTTTATAAAGCACTTCCCTAAGTTTCTATTTTAGAAAGATACGCGGATGGGGATAAGTAAAAATACCAATTGAAAGAATAAATTCAATTGAAAATTTTTGATTCATCAATTATTATCATTATAGATGATACTAACAAAAATCTCGTGACATAGGTAAGAAATCAATTCGTCATCTGTCTCTCTATCCCGCGATTCCGAATCAACAGATTCATTGGACAACTCTTGAGTTGAAAAAACTAATATTCAGATTATAAACAATAATTTAAAAATTATTTTAAATTAATATATAAATCTATTAAGCGGATTCTAAATAATTAGAAAGATAAAATATATATAAAAATTTATATATATATTTAATATATAAAAAAACTATGTTGTGTAACTTCATTTCAAAAATGAAATGTTCTTCGAATCGCTGAAGAATGAATGACCTTAAAATGCCCTTTATTTAAATTTTATTCGAACTAATTAGATTTTCAGTAGTGGGTTCATTCCCAAAAAATCTTGAATAAAAATAAAAAAGTATCGCACGATCAGATCACTCGAAACTAGGTTCTACATTTTATCTTTCCATATTTTAAAGCCCCATTCTTTTAATTAGGTGAAGAACGATCCTTTGAGTCTAATATAACAACAATAATGCGTGCATTGCAAATATTGATTATTATTTTATTCGTTGTTCTCTTTCTTTCATCGAATACTATGTACTACTGTTACTTGTTACTGGACGACTAACCAATTTCTTAAAATGAAAAAAAGATTCAAAAAATATAACTACAAACACAA